AAATAGATAAACAGATAAGAACTAGGTTCGCATAATTCAGTAATTTCTGTTTGTTCTCCTAATTGATTGATTGCAATTAAACTCGGCCCAATCCTTTTCCTAAAAAAAAAGGATTGGGCCGAATAAAGAATGACCATCCTATACATTGTTGGATCCATAGGATTAATTATAGATCCTTGGGATTGGTGGATCATTTTCTATCCCGCAGTTTCAGGCTATAGATCAAGCCAAGGGGGGCTCCTCTCTACCTACCCTGTATATTGTCTTTTTCATTTCATGTTGCAATAGAAACTTATTATTTGATTATATGATACGAGATTATACGAGAATGAATTCTTCATTTTATTTATAGGTTTATAGTATAGGAAGAAACAACTATTTATCTTTTTATCTTTTCGATGAGAATTTTTTTGTACATGACATAAGAGAAACCTCTTTTTATATTTCTAATTGAGGATTCTAGATTCTATCATAATATATATATCAATATCTATATTGATAGCGATACCCTGAATTCCCCCCAAAAAGAATCATTTCTTTCAATACTCACCCGTTGTTAGTTAACAATTCCAATGATTGGATCATATGCTTAATTCTGATAGGAAATAAAATAGTAAAATGATTATTCATCGAATGACTATTCATCTATTATATTTTCATCAAATAGGGAGCAAGAAAACTCTATGAAAAAGTGGTGGTTCAATTCGATGTTGTCTAAGGAGAAGTTAGAACATAAGTGTGGGCTAAGTAAATCAATGGATAGTCTTAATGCTGTTGGACATACCGGTGGAAGTGAAGAGCCCATTCTAAATGATACGGAGAATAACATTCCTAGTTGGAGTGATAGTGGTAGTTATAGTTTCAGAAATGTTGATTATTTATTTGATATCAGGGATATTTGGAGTTTTATCTCTGATAACACTTTTTTAGTTAGGGATGGTAATGGTGACAGTTATTCTGTATATTTTGATATTGAAAATCAGATTTTTGAGATTGACAATAATAGTTTTTTTCTGAGTGAACTAGAAATTTTTTTTTCCAATTATTTGAATAGTAGGTCTAAGAGTAACAATCACGACTATTATCATTATATGTATGATACTCAATCTAGTTGGAATAATCACATTAATAGTTGCATTGATAGTTATCTTCGTTTTGAAGTCAGTATTCATAGTGACACTTTCAGCGGTACCGACAATTACAGTGACAGTTACATTTCTAGTTTCATTTGTACTGAAGGCGTAAGCGGTAGTCAAAGCAGGAATTCTAGTATAAGAACTGGTGGTAACAACCGCGATTTCAATATAAGAGGAAGATCTAATGATTTTGATATAAATAAAAAATACAAAAATTTGTGGGTTCAATGCGAAAATTGTTATGGATTAAATTATAAAAAATTTTTTAGGGCAAAACTGAATATTTGTGAACAGTGTGGATATCATTTGAAAATGAGTAGTTCAGATAGAATCGAACTTTTGATTGATCTGGGCACTTGGGATCCCATGGATGAAGATATGGTCTCTATGGACCCCATTGAATTTCATTCAGAGGAGGAACCTTATAGAGATCGTATCGATTCTTATCAAAGAAGGACAGGTTTAACTGAAGCTGTTCAAACAGGCATAGGTCAACTAAATGGTATTCCCATAGCAGTTGGGGTTATGGATTTTCAGTTCATGGGGGGTAGTATGGGATCCGTAGTAGGCGAGAAAATCACCCGTTTGATCGAGTATGCTACTAATCGATCTCTACCTGTCATTATTGTGTGTGCTTCTGGGGGAGCACGTATGCAAGAAGGAAGTTTGAGCTTGATGCAAATGGCTAAAATATCTTCTGCTTCATATAATTATCAATCAAATAAAAAGTTATTCTATGTATCAATCCTTACATCTCCTACAACTGGTGGAGTAACTGCCAGTTTTGGTATGTTAGGAGATGTTATTATTGCTGAACCCAACGCCTACATTGCTTTTGCGGGTAAAAGAGTAATTGAACAAACATTGAATAAAACAGTACCCGACGGTTCACAAGCGGCTGAGTATTCATTCCATAAGGGCTTATTTGACCCAATCGTACCGCGTAATCTTTTAAAAGGTGTTCTGAGTGAGTTATTTCAGCTGCACGGTTTCTTTCCTTTGAATAAAAACGCAAAAAAAATATCGAAATAAAATGAAAATATAGAATAGAAGTGATTTCTATGTCTATCAAGAACTCCCATTTTTTACTTTTTTACTAGGAATCTTTGTTTGTTGGATTGAATTAGTTTAGTTAGGGTCGCGAACTTATAAAAAACTTGTTAATTTTAATAAAAAACCTTTTCTTTTATTATATTAGAAAGATAGAAAGAATAAAAGAAAAGGATGGGGGAATAAGAAAATTTCTTAAACTTAAAGCGGATTATCATATATATTTGTCTAAAAAGATGAATAGGTACACTTCATTTAGTTCTCATTCCTTGCACTTATTAACTACTTAAATATTAATATTATTTAGAATAGTTTCTATATAATAGAGATACTTATCATAAGATATCTTTATAATAGGTACAAATATTAAATCGAGGTACCCATTCTATGACAGATCTTAACTTACCCTCTATTTTTGTCCCTTTAGTGGGCCTAGTATTTCCTGCGATTGCAATGGCTTCTTTATTTCTTCATGTCCAAAAAAATAAGATTGTCTAGATCCGATGGGACCAAATTTCATCAATTTATTTCAACACTGAATAATAATACAGATATTTGTTTAGTGTAATATGGGACAATATGTGGCTTTTTTCGAACACAAACGAAAGAACTGTTATGCATGCAGATACATGATATCCGCATAAATGTATGTATATGATATGCGGGTATATCTGGTTAAAAATGATCGGCGAATATTTTTATAATAGAAAGTATATGTATCTAACCAATTATTCCTAATGGTTCATATCAGACTAGTGCTAGTTGATGAAAGTTACTTCGGCATCATGAAAAGTAAAGTAAAATTTTTTCTCAATTCCAATCGAATGCAACTGGATCTAGTATAGTATGAACTGGCGATCAGAACATATATGGATAGAACTTATAACAGGGTCTCGAAAAGCAAGTAATTTTTGCTGGGCCTGTATCCTTTTTTTAGGTTCACTAGGATTCTTAGTGGTTGGAACTTCTAGTTATCTTGGTAGGAATCTGATACCTGGATTTCCATCTCAGCAAATCATTTTTTTTCCACAAGGAATCGTGATGTCTTTCTATGGGATCGCGGGTCTATTCATTAGTTCATATTTGTGGTGCACAATTTCATGGAATGTAGGTAGTGGTTATGACCGATTCGATAGAAAAGAAGGAATAATGTGTATTTTTCGTTGGGGATTCCCTGGAATAAATCGTCGCATCTTCCTTCGCTTCTTTATGAAAGATATCCAATCAATCAGAATGGAAGTTAAAGAGGGTCTTTTTCCTCGTCGTATTCTTTATATGGAAATCAGAGGCCAAGGAAACATTCCCTTGACTCGTACTGATGAGAATTTGACTCCGCGAGAAATTGAGCAAAAAGCTGCCGAATTGGCCTATTTCTTGCGCGTACCAATTGAAGTATTTTGAAATGAACCGAACGAAGAATGAATGTTTTCTCCACATAATAAAAGGAGCTTACTAATTTCCTTTTTTTTAATACAATTGAAGTTTCCTCAAACTGTTCATTCGAGAAAAACATGTTAGATTCCATTTCCTCGTTCCGTTGACGCAACAACCCGCTAGAATAAAACAAAAGCTGGGGAACGTATATGGAACAACTACAACTATTCCAACTATAATATAATAAATATAATAAACTATAATAAGAATACATTTTTTCTATACCAAAACCTTTTTGTATGCGTATTTGTATGCGTATAGGGCCCAACTCAATTCTTTTATACTAGTAAAAAGTCTAATAAGTCTAATTAAGTATGAATTCATCAAATATCCGAATATGTATTTCGTAATACAGAATTAATCCTTTTAGGTTAAGCCTCAGATTTTGAACTGATACCGTATTCCTGTGCTGTGGTTAGACGGTGCAACATTTCGAAATAATTAATGGAATTGATCCGGGAGGGTTTTTCGAGTATTTATTGAAAGGAATAAATGAAGATGAAATTCGTTCGAATTTTCCCAATTGAGATACCCGGAAATCCAATTTACTTAATTTATTACTTAATTTATAATTTATTTACTTTTTATATATTAGAAATCTATTTCTCTATCTATTTATTTCTCATTTTTTTTCATCCGAAAAAGGACCCTTATTTTATTTCTATATTCCTTAATTCCTTCCGGATCTAAGGAGTCAATTATTATACAAAAATGGGAATAGATCCATGGGTTCCATACCTTGTTATAGAACTTGTGCTTTAGAGAAACATCAGATCAGATAGAGTTGACAAATGAAGCAGTTCATTAACAATTCACAGATAAAAAAAATGAAAAAAAAGAAAGCATTGATTTCCCTCCCATATCTTGCATCTATAGTATTTTTGCCCTGGTGGGTCTCTCTCTCATTTCAAAAAAGTCTCGAACCTTGGATTATTAATTGGTGGAATACTAGGCAATCCGAAACTTTTTTGAATGATATTCAAGAGAAAAATGTTCTAGAAAAATTCCTAGAATTAGAAGAACTATTCTTGTTGGATGAAATGATAAAAGAATACCCAGAGACGCATATACAAAATATACAAAAGCTTCGTATAGGAATACACAAGGAAACGATACAATTGGTCAAAACACACAATGAATATCATTTCCATATCATTTTGCATTTTTCGACAAATATAATATGTTTCGCTATTTTAAGTGGTTATTTTATTCTGGGTAATGAAGAACTTGTCATTCTTAATTCTTGGGTTCAGGAATTCTTCTATAACTTAAATGACACAATAAAAGCTTTTTCGATTCTTTTAGTTACTGATTTATGGATTGGATTTCACTCGACCCATGGTTGGGAACTAATGATTGGTTCGATCTACAATGATTTTGGATTGGCTCATAACGACCAAATTATATCTGGTCTTGTTTCCACTTTTCCAGTTATTCTAGATACAATTGTGAAATATTGGATCTTCCGTTTTTTAAATCGCGTATCTCCTTCGCTTGTAGTCATTTATCATTCAATGAATGAATGAAGAACTTATTTGATCTCCTGATATCAATCCAAATTTTTCTTCGCGCATAAAGAAAGCATTTTCCATTTGACTTATTCTTTCTTTATACTTCTACCTCTTCAAGGTATTTGTCCTATTTCAATAGAATTATTTCAGTACAATGGCAGACTCGTGGATAGGGAACTATACTAGCTACCTATCTAATTTATTGTATAAATTCCTGGATGAATGATTGGATCATGCAAAATAGAAATACTTTTTCTTTTTCTTGGGTAAAGGAACAGATCACTCGATCTATTTCTGTATCGATCATGATATATGTAATAACTCGAACATCTATTTCAAATGCGTATCCCATTTTTGCGCAGAAAGGTTATGAAAATCCACGAGAAGCAACTGGGCGAATTGTATGCGCCAATTGCCATTTAGCTAATAAGCCTGTGGATATTGAAGTTCCGCAAGCTGTACTTCCTGATACTGTATTTGAAGCAGTTGTTCGAATTCCTTATGATATGCAACTGAAACAAGTTCTTGCTAATGGTAAAAAGGGGGCTTTGAATGTAGGGGCTGTTCTTATTTTACCCGAGGGATTCGAATTAGCCCCCCCCGATCGTATTTCCCCCGAGGTGAAAGAAAAGATAGGAAATCTGTCTTTTCAAAGTTATCGTCCCAATAAAAGAAATATTCTTGTAATAGGTCCTGTTCCAGGTCAGAAATATAGTGAAATCGTCTTTCCCATTCTTTCCCCCGACCCTGCTACGAAGAAAGACGTTCACTTCTTAAAATATCCCATATATGTAGGTGGGAATAGGGGAAGGGGTCAGATTTATCCTGATGGGAGCAAGAGTAACAATACAGTCTATAATGCTACATCCGCGGGTATAGTAAGCAGAATAGTACGCAAAGAAAAAGGAGGATATGAAATAATCATCGTTGATGCATCGGATGGACACCAAGTGGTTGATATTATACCTCCAGGACCAGAACTTCTTGTTTCAGAGGGTGAATCCATCAAGCTTGATCAACCATTAACAAGCAATCCTAATGTAGGGGGATTTGGTCAGGGAGATGCCGAAATAGTGCTTCAAGATCCATTACGCGCCCAAGGCCTTTTGTTTTTCTTGGCATCCGTTATTTTGGCACAAATTTTTTTGGTTCTTAAAAAGAAACAGTTTGAAAAGGTTCAATTATACGAAATGAATTTCTAGATCCAGAGATTCCTTACCATCAAGTTGGTAAAAAACGCGGAATTCTTGTCGATCAATACAATTAAATATATATGATCAAAAAATTCTGTAAATCCCTTTGCTTGCTTTGTTTATACTATTTTTTCGGGATGTATGGAATTCTTTACTTGTATCCCATTCCTAGCACTAGACAATAGGCATACAAAAACAAAGGAAGAGGAGACAGGGCAAGGACGGGATAAATGAAAGGAAGGGTATTGGATTATAAGTCTTACTAATCTTCTATTCGACACAAGAAAAAGGACTTTGTACCCTTTCTTGTGTCGTCTTGTATCGAAATAATAATGATTTTTTTCTTGTTCTCCAAAGATTACTATTTCTTCGTTTCCGGGTCTATCGGAATTCCTTTGTTTAGATTCATAAGAAGTAGTAGACAAACAAAAAGGGTTAGGGGGGGTAATTCATCGAGCAAACGAAACTTTTTCTATTATTCAATTAACTTCAACGTAGAATAGCACTTTTTTATAAAAGAAAAAGAAAAATTATTCAAACAAAAAAATTGACTTTAACTCTTTTTATTGAGAAGCGGATTAGATTTTATTTTTACGCATACCCCAATCCTTTTTCTTTCATCACCTTTTTTATTTTATCTTTTTTTTTATAGAGTAAGGTTCTATTAGTTTAGTATGGAAATGATTTGCAGGATGTCTCATCCGTTTAAATCCATATAATTATCCAGAAAATCGATTGATTCCTTCTTGTTGCTTCTCGTAAGAGTTAATATTATATTATGGAGGAACGACAGAGCCTATAAATCAATCAATAGAAATAGATTCAATTCCGTTGTTCAAAAACATCATAAGAAACAAAGGAATAAAGTGGTTTGAAAGATCAGAGCAAAGGATCCATTTTGTCATTTCTACGAAAATTTTTATTATGTTGACTGGATAACTTTCCTATTTGTATGTTATGGAATAGATCAAAGTCTCATCTCGCTCTAAGAGTAAGCACTCAGCGGTACCTTACGCCTTTCTTTTATTATAGGCGTAAGGTACCGCTGAGTGCTTACTTTTTCATGTCTACAATCCAGTTCATCTGATTACTACAGAGATGAACCCAATCCGGAATATGAACCGTAAAAGAAAATACCTATTAAACCGATCACAAGAATACCAGTTACAGTACCTA